GTTAATGTAGCTTAGACCATAAAGCGAAGCACTGAAAATGCTTAGACGAGCTCTCTCTCAGCTCCATGAACACAAAGGTTTGGTCCTGGCCTTCTTATTAGTTACCAGTAGGCCTACACATGCAAGTTACCGCACTCCAGTGAAAATGCCCTCTAGATCACCACGACCAAAAGGAGCAGGTATCAAGCACACTTCAACCAGCAAGTAGCTCATAACACCTTGCTTAGCCACACCCCCACGGGTAACAGCAGTGATAGACATTAAGCAATAAACGAAAGTTTGACTAAGCCATACTAACCACATCCACTGAGGGTTGGTAAATTTCGTGCCAGCCACCGCGGTCATACGATTAACCCAGACTAATAAAACCCGGCGTAAAGAGTGTTTTAGATACACATACAATAAAGTTAAGTATTAACTAAGCCGTAAAAAGCCCTAGTTAAAATAAAAATAAGCAGCGAAAACAACTTTAAGCCTCTGAAAACACGACAGTTAAGACCCAAACTGGGATTAGATACCCCACTATGCTTAACCGTAAACCTAAATATCTAATCAACAAAGTTATTCGCCAGAGCACTACAAGCAACAGCTTAAAACTCAAAGGACTTGGCGGTGCTTTACACCCCACTAGAGGAGCCTGTTCTATAATCGATAAACCCCGATAAACCTCACCACCCCTTGCTAATTCAACCTATATACCGCCATCTTCAGCAAACCCTGCTAAGGCAACAAAGTAAGCAAGAGAATCATACATTAAAACGTTAGGTCAAGGTGTAGTCCATGAGGTGGGAAGAAATGGGCTACATTTTCTACCTACCATAGAACAATTAACGCTAGCCCATATGAAACAATTGGCAAAAGGCGGATTTAGTAGTAAATTAAGAATAGAGAGCTTAATTGAATAGGGCAATGAAGCACGCACACACCGCCCGTCACCCTCCTCAAACTACTTTAGAACCTTAACATACATAATCCATACCACTAAATTACTAGAGGAGATAAGTCGTAACAAGGTAAGCATACTGGAAAGTGTGCTTGGATCACCAAAGTGTAGCTTAACAACTAAAGCATCCGGCTTACACCCGGAAGATTTCAGCCCATGACCACTTTGAACTACCATGACTAGCCCAAACTACCTAAACTAAACCACCTTTCTTCACTTAATTAAAACATTTACCATCTTAGTATTAGTATAGGAGATAGAAAACCCACCTAGGCGCTATAGAGATAGTACCGCAAGGGAAAGATGAAAGAATATAATTCTCAAGTTTAAAAAAGCAAAGCTTACAACTTATACCTTTTGCATAATGATTTAACTAGAACAGCTTTACAAAGAGACCTTAAGCCAATGACCCCGAAACCAGACGAGCTACCTGCGGGCAGTAAACGAACAAACTCATCTATGTGGCAAAATAGTGAGAAGACCCTCAGGTAGAGGTGAAAAGCCTATCGAGCCTGGTGATAGCTGGTTGTCCAGAGTAGAATATTAGTTCAACTTTAAGCTTATCTAAAGAAACAAAAATCCTAATATAAGCTTAAACGTTAATCCAACGAGGTACAGCTCGTTGGATAGAGGATACAACCTTGCATAGAGAGTAATCAAATTATCTGACCATAGTTGGCCTAAAAGCAGCCACCAATTAAGAAAGCGTTAAAGCTCGACACTAACCCCATCCCCTCATACCATCCTATAAGAGCAACTCCTATAACCACACTGGACCAATCTATTTACCAATAGAAGAAATAATGTTAATATGAGTAACAAGAATACCATTCTCCTTGCACAGACCTATATCAGACCGGATGCCCACTGATAGTTAAACAACAAGTATCACAAACCACCCACTTAAATGATACTAAACAACCCGTTAACCCAACACAGGTGTGCACTACTATAAAGGAAAGATTAAAATAAGTAAAAGGAACTCGGCAAAACCAAACCCCGCCTGTTTACCAAAAACATCACCTCTAGCATAGCTAGTATTAGAGGCACTGCCTGCCCAGTGACCAAAGTTCAACGGCCGCGGTATCCTGACCGTGCAAAGGTAGCATAATCACTTGTTCCTTAATTGAGGACTAGAATGAATGGCCACACGAGGGTTTAACTGTCTCTTACTTATAATCAGTGAAATTGACCTCTTCGTGAAGAGGCGAAGATGTACGAATAAGACGAGAAGACCCTATGGAGCTTAAATTTAACACCCATGTTTCACACTACAACTCCCCAGAGCTCAACACTCCTACACCTGGGTATACAATTTTGGTTGGGGTGACCTCGGAGCACAAATCAACCCCCGAGTATTATCTACCTAGACTTAACCAGTCAAAGTATACAAGCACCGTATACATTGACCCAAATAATTGATCAACGGAACAAGTTACCCTAGGGATAACAGCGCAATCCTATTCTAGAGTCCATATCGACAATAGGGTTTACGACCTCGATGTTGGATCAGGACATCCCAATGGTGTAACCGCTATTAATGGTTCGTTTGTTCAACGATTAAAGTCCTACGTGATCTGAGTTCAGACCGGAGAAATCCAGGTCGGTTTCTATCTATTAACATTTCTCCCAGTACGAAAGGACAAGAGAAATAGAGCCAATAGCACAGCTAAGCTCTCAACCAAATAGATGACAACATCTAAATCTAGTACCTTCCCTACACCACCCTGCCCTAGAACAGGGTTCGTTAAGATGGCAGAGCCCGGTAATTGCATAAAACTTAAAACTTTACCACCAGAGGTTCAACTCCTCTTCTTAACACATGTTTGTTCTAAACCTCCTACTACTCATCATTCCCATTATCCTGGCCATAGCCTTCCTCACCCTACTCGAACGAAAAATCTTAGGATACATGCAATTACGAAAAGGACCAAACGTAGTAGGACCAGACGGCCTCCTCCAACCATTTGCTGACGCAATAAAACTATTCATCAAAGAGCCCCTTAAACCCCTAACATCCTCCACCCTACTCTACATCACCGCCCCAACCCTAGCACTATCCATTGCCCTCATCATATGAGCCCCCCTACCTATCCCACTTCCCCTAATCAATATAAACCTTGGTGTACTATTCATCTTAGCTGCATCTAGTCTAGCTGTTTACTCAATCCTATGATCAGGGTGAGCATCAAACTCAAAATACGCCCTCATCGGAGCTCTCCGAGCAGTAGCTCAAACCATCTCATATGAAGTTACCCTAGCAATCATCCTTCTATCCATCATCATAATAAGTGGATCATTCACCCTATCAACCCTGATCTTAGCCCAAGAACACTCCTGGCTCATCCTCCCATCATGACCTCTAGCAATAATATGATTTATCTCAACACTGGCAGAAACAAATCGAGCCCCCTTCGACCTAACAGAAGGAGAATCCGAATTAGTATCAGGCTTCAACGTAGAATATGCCGCAGGCCCATTTGCCCTATTCTTCATAGCAGAATACACTAACATTATCATAATAAATGCCCTAACCACTACAATCTTCTTAAGCTCACTTCATAGCACACACTTCCCCGAACACTTCTCAATCAACTTCACCCTAAAAACCCTAATCCTTACCACCACTTTCCTATGAGTACGAGCATCTTACCCACGATTTCGATACGACCAACTAATGCATCTTCTATGAAAAAACTTCCTACCCCTAACACTAGCTATATGCATATGACACGCCTCACTACCCATCTCCTTGGCCAACATCCCCCCTCAAACATAGAAATATGTCTGACAATAGAATTACTTTGATAGAGTAAAACATAGAGGTGCGAACCCTCTTATTTCTAGGATAATAGGACTTGAACCCACTCTTAAGAACTCAAAATTCTCCGTGCTACCTATCACACCCTATCCTACAAACAGTAAGGTCAGCTAAATAAGCTATCGGGCCCATACCCCGAAAATGTTGGTTTATACCCTTCCCGTACTAATCAAACCCACCATCCTCCCCCTAATCTACCTTACCCTTTTCACAGGCACCATCCTAACCACCATTAGCTCCCACTGACTACTTATCTGAGTAGGCCTAGAAATAAATATACTAGCCGTCACCCCCATTCTAATTAAAAAGGCAATACCACGATCCACAGAAGCCGCAACCAAGTACTTCCTCACCCAGGCTACAGCATCAATACTACTAATGATAGCAATCATCATTAATGCTATACACACAGGCCAATGGACAACAAAGACCAACAACTCTATAACACCCTTAATTATCCTCCTAGCACTAGCAATAAAACTCGGAATAGCTCCATTCCACTTCTGAGTTCCCGAAGTAACACAGGGGGTGGCACTAACATCAGGAATAATCCTCCTCACATGACAAAAACTGGCCCCAATTGCCATCCTCTTACAACTCCACCAATCAATAGAACCCGATATTATCATACCAATCGCCCTCCTCTCTATTTTGGTTGGCGGCTGAGGAGGTCTGAACCAAACCCAATTACGAAAAATCCTAGCATTCTCATCCATCGCCCATATAGGTTGAATAATCGCTGTCCTCACATTCAACCCCTCTTCAACTATCCTCAACCTCCTAATTTACTTAATCCTAACCATAACAATATTCACAATACTCATCCCTAACTCTAACACCACTACCCTATCCCTAGCCCACCTATGAAACAAAGCACCAACATTCATCTTAACAATCCTCATCACCCTTCTATCACTAGGAGGACTTCCCCCTCTCTCAGGGTTTTTACCAAAATGAATCATCATTCAAGACTTATCAAAAAACTATAACATTGCTATATCAACATTTATAGCAATCTTAGCTCTATTAAACCTATTCTTCTACATACGACTAGTATACTCTTCATCCCTAACCCTATTCCCAACAACAAACAGCATAAAAATAAAATGACAATTCGAAATCCTACCCCCAATTACCATCACAGCCCCCCTCATCACACTATCCTCCATACTCATCCCACTCTCACCAATAATCTCAATCCTCAACTAGAGACTTAGGTTATATCAGACCGAGGGCCTTCAAAGCCCTAAGAAAGCAGACCATGCCTAGCCTCTGGCAACTTATAAGGACTGCAAGACTTCTCCTACATCGACTGAATGCAAATCAGACACTTTTATTAAGCTAAGTCCTTACTAGATTGGTGGGATCCAACCCCACGAAACTTTAGTTAACAGCTAAACACCCTAATCAACTGGCTTCAATCTACTTCTCCCGCCGCCAAGAAAAAAAAGGCGGGAGAAGCCCCGGCAGAGTTGAAGCTGCTTCTTTGGATTTGCAATCCAATATGGTTACCACCTCGGAGCCTGGTAAAAAGAGGACTTGACCTCTGTTTTTAGATTTACAGTCTAATGCTCTACTCAGCCATCTTACCGTACCTATGTTCGTAAACCGCTGGCTATATTCTACTAATCACAAAGACATTGGCACCTTGTACTTAATTTTCGGCGCCTGGGCAGGAATAGTAGGAACTGCCCTCAGCCTTTTAATTCGAGCAGAACTAGGCCAACCTGGAACCCTGCTGGGGGACGATCAGATCTATAATGTCATCGTCACAGCCCACGCATTCGTCATAATCTTCTTTATAGTTATGCCAATTATAATTGGAGGCTTCGGAAACTGACTAGTCCCGCTAATAATCGGTGCACCAGATATGGCATTTCCACGAATGAATAATATAAGCTTCTGACTGCTTCCACCCTCATTCCTCCTCCTCCTAGCCTCCTCAATAGTCGAAGCCGGAGCCGGAACCGGATGAACCGTATACCCCCCTTTAGCAGGCAACTTAGCCCATGCAGGAGCCTCCGTAGACCTAACAATTTTCTCACTTCATCTGGCAGGGGTGTCCTCAATCCTTGGGGCTATTAACTTTATTACAACTATTATCAACATGAAACCCCCAGCAATATCCCAATACCAAACCCCCTTGTTTGTCTGATCTGTGATTATCACAGCAGTCCTGCTACTCCTGTCCCTACCTGTTTTAGCAGCGGGAATTACCATACTCCTCACAGACCGCAACCTAAACACAACTTTCTTTGATCCCGCGGGAGGAGGAGATCCAATCCTTTACCAACATTTATTCTGGTTCTTTGGACACCCAGAAGTGTATATCCTTATTCTACCAGGATTCGGAATAATCTCCCACATCGTATCTTACTACTCTGGTAAGAAAGAACCATTTGGGTATATAGGAATAGTCTGAGCAATAATATCCATTGGCTTCCTAGGCTTTATCGTCTGAGCCCATCACATGTTTACAGTGGGTATAGATGTCGACACCCGAGCATATTTCACATCCGCCACCATAATTATCGCGATTCCCACGGGAGTAAAAGTATTCAGCTGGCTGGCTACTCTGCACGGAGGAAATATTAAATGATCACCGGCCATACTATGGGCCCTGGGATTTATCTTCCTGTTTACAGTTGGGGGACTAACAGGAATTGTTCTGTCGAACTCCTCATTAGACATCGTCCTTCACGACACATACTACGTAGTAGCTCACTTCCACTACGTCCTATCCATGGGGGCAGTCTTTGCTATTATAGGGGGCTTTGTTCACTGATTCCCTCTATTCTCTGGATATACCCTAGATGCAACCTGAGCCAAAATCCACTTCGCAATCATATTCGTTGGAGTTAACTTGACCTTCTTCCCTCAGCACTTCCTAGGTCTATCAGGCATGCCTCGCCGTTACTCCGATTACCCGGACGCTTATACCATGTGAAACACCATCTCATCAATCGGATCATTCATCTCACTCACCGCAGTAATGCTGATGATCTTTATGGTTTGAGAAGCTTTCGCTTCCAAACGAGAAGTCTTGATAGTAGATCTCACGACCACAAACCTAGAGTGACTTCATGGGTGTCCCCCTCCCTACCACACATTCGAAGAACCCACTTACGTGAAATCTTAGTCCAAGAAAGGAAGGAATCGAACCTCCTATAGTTAGTTTCAAGCCAACTTCATAGCCACTATGACTTTCCTCATTCAAGACACTAGTATAACTACTACACAACTTTGTCAAAGTTGAATTATAGGTTAAACCCCTATGTGCCTTTATGGCCCACGCAGTACAATTCGGGTTTCAAGACGCTGCCTCTCCTATTATAGAAGAACTATTATACTTCCATGACCACACCCTTATGATCGTGTTTACAATCAGCTCCCTAGTCCTTTATATTATTTCCCTCATGTTATCAACCGAACTTACTCATACAAGCACGATAGACGCCCAAGAAGTAGAAACAGTATGAACCATCCTACCAGCTGTAATCCTTATCCTTATTGCCCTCCCATCTCTCCGAATCCTCTACATAATGGATGAAATCAACACCCCATCCTTAACCCTAAAAACAATAGGTCACCAATGATATTGAAGTTATGAATACACAGACTACGACAACCTATGTTTTGACTCCTACATAACCCCCACTCCTGACTTAGAGCCAGGAGATCTTCGACTACTAGAAGTAGACAACCGAGTTGTCTTACCCACAGAAATATCTATCCGAATACTAATCTCTTCCGAAGACGTACTCCACTCATGAACGGTACCAGCACTGGGTATCAAAACAGATGCCATCCCAGGACGCCTAAATCAAGCAACCCTTATGACCTCTCGAGTAGGGATTTACTACGGCCAATGTTCCGAAATCTGCGGTGCCAACCACAGCTTTATACCCATCGTACTTGAACTAGTCCCCCTAAAATACTTTGAAGAGTGACTTCTTAAGACTCTTTAACCACAACTTTACTGATACACTGTGAAGCTAAAAAGCATTAACCTTTTAAGTTAAAGACTGAGAGCCCTGATCCCTCCGCAGTGAGTGCCGCAACTAGATACATCCACATGAACCATTACTATTATCTCCGCAACCCTGACCTTACTTATCCTATTCCAACTAAAATTTTCAAAATTCTCGCACCCCCTCAACCCCACTCCTAAAATTACGGGTGCACTAAAGCAAGATAACCCATGAGAGAAAAAATGAACCAAAACCTATTTGCCTCTTTCGCTACCCCTACAATAATAGGCCTTCCTATTATCACCTTAATCATCATGTTCCCTTACACCCTCTTCCCCACTCCAACACGATTACTCAACAACCGATTAACATCACTACAACAATGATTAGCCCACTTAATCCTAAAACAACTTATAATCACCCATAACACAAAAGGTCGAACATGGTCACTAATACTCGTCTCACTAATTATATTTATTGGGTCAACTAACCTCCTCGGTCTACTCCCCCACACCTTCACTCCTACCACGCAGCTATCAATAAACCTAGGCATGGCTATTCCACTATGAGCGGCCACAGTATTTACTGGGTTTCGACACAAAACAAAAGCATCACTTGCCCACTTCCTACCACAAGGGACTCCCCCTCCCCTCATTCCCATGCTAATTCTCATTGAGACTATCAGCCTTTTCATTCAACCAGTAGCCCTAGCTGTACGATTAACCGCCAATATTACGGCAGGCCATCTCCTCATACATTTAATTGGAGGAGCTACACTAGCCCTCACATCAATCAGCCCAGCCGCAGCCTCGATCACATTTATTATCCTAGCCCTACTCTCAGCACTAGAACTAGCAGTTGCTCTCATTCAAGCATACGTATTCACACTACTAGTTAGCCTTTACTTACATGACAACACATAATGACCCACCAGGCACATTCCTACCACATAGTAAACCCCAGCCCATGACCCTTAACAGGAGCCCTATCAGCCCTCCTAATGACATCCGGTCTAATCATATGATTCCACTTCAACAGCACAACCCTACTCTCCTTAGGTCTCCTGGCAAACATCCTAACAATACTTCAGTGATGACGAGACATTGTCCGAGAAGGCACATTCCAAGGCCACCACACCCCGACAGTCCAAAAGGGGCTTCGCTATGGGATAATCCTCTTTATCATCTCAGAAGTATTCTTCTTCGCAGGCTTTTTCTGATCATTCTACCACTCAAGTCTAGCCCCCACTCCAGAACTAGGAGGCTGCTGACCCCCTACCGGCGTCAACCCGCTTAACCCACTAGAAGTCCCATTATTAAATACAGCAGTCCTACTAGCCTCTGGAGTCTCAATCACTTGAGCACACCATAGTCTTATAGAAGGTCACCGAAAACACATAACCCAGGCCCTGTCTACCACCATCGCCCTAGGCTTATACTTTACCCTCCTCCAAATATCAGAGTACTTTGAAACCTCTTTCACCATCTCAGATGGAGTTTACGGCTCAACATTCTTTATAGCTACAGGCTTCCACGGACTCCACGTCATCATCGGGTCAACTTTTCTAACTGTCTGCCTCTTACGACAATTAAACTTCCACTTCACACCCAAACACCACTTCGGCTTTGAAGCCGCAGCATGATATTGACATTTTGTAGACGTAGTCTGATTATTCCTGTACGTCTCCATTTACTGATGAGGTTCGTACTCTTTTAGTATAATTAGTACAATTGACTTCCAATCAATAAGGTTCGGACAAAACCGAGAAAGAGTAATCAACACTATCCTTCTACTAACAATCAACGCTACACTAGCCTCAGCCATAGTTATACTAGCATTCTGACTTCCTCAACTAAACATCTACACAGAAAAATACAGCCCCTATGAATGTGGCTTTGATCCCACAGGTTCTGCTCGCTTACCCTTCTCCATAAAATTCTTTCTAGTAGCCATTACATTCCTCCTATTCGACCTAGAAATTGCTCTCCTTTTACCCCTCCCATGAGCTCTACAAACCTACACACTCAACCTGACGCTTGCCATGACACTCTTACTAATCACAATTTTAGCTCTCGGACTAGCCTATGAATGAACCCAAAAAGGCCTCGAATGACAAGAATATGGTAATTAGTTTAAACAAAAACAAATGATTTCGACTCATTAAATTATGACAATACCCATAATTACCATCTATGCCATCAATCTCCACAAATATTATCTTGGCCTTCACCACAGCCCTATTAGGTACATTAATCTATCGATCACACCTAATATCCTCCCTACTGTGCCTAGAAGGAATGATACTATCCATATTCATCCTCACTAGCCTCACCACCCTAAATCTACACTTCTCACTAACTACAATAGCCCCTATTATCTTACTAGTCTTCGCGGCCTGCGAAGCTGCTATCGGATTAGCCCTTTTAGTGATAGTATCAAATACCTACGGCATAGACTACATCCAAAACCTAAACCTCCTCCAATGCTAAAAATCATTGTTCCAACAGTTATACTAATCCCAGTGACCTGACTCTCCAACCACCAAACACTATGAACCAACACCACAATATACAGCTTCATAATCAGTTTAATCAGCCTGTACCTCCTCTACCAACCAAGCAGTAACCTAAACTTCTCCACGGTATACTCCTCTGACACTCTATCAACCCCCCTATTAATCCTTACCACATGACTCCTCCCACTAATAATTATAGCAAGCCAACACCACTTATCTAAAGAACCCTTAACACGAAAAAAACTCTACATCACTATATTAATCTCCCTACAAACATTCCTGATTGCCACATTTTCGGCATCAGAGCTGATCCTGTTTTATATTCTATTTGAAACTACACTAATTCCTACCTTGATTGTTATTACTCGATGGGGGAACCAAACAGAACGATTAAACGCAGGACTATACTTCTTATTCTACACCTTACTAGGCTCACTACCCCTCCTAGTAGCCTTAATCCACACGCAAAATTTTGTAGGGTCACTAAACCTATCAATCCTAGCCCTCTATCTTCACGACACACCAATCTCCCCTTGATCCAACAGCCTAACGTGACTAGCATGCATGCTAGCATTCCTAGTCAAAATACCCCTCTACGGCACACACCTGTGATTACCCAAAGCCCACGTAGAAGCCCCAATCGCCGGATCCATAGTCCTAGCAGCAATCCTACTAAAACTCGGCGGGTACGGAATAATACGAATTACCAACATCCTAAGCCCCACCACAAACATCATACCTTACCCGTTCCTAATCCTGTCCTTATGAGGAACAATCATAACCAGCTCTATCTGCCTACGCCAAACAGACCTAAAATCACTAATCGCTTACTCCTCGGTAAGCCACATAGCCCTAGTCATCGTAGCAATTCTTATCCAAACCCCATGAAGCTTCATAGGGGCAACCGCCCTTATAATCGCACACGGGCTCACCTCATCTTTAATATTCTGCCTGGCCAACTCCAATTATGAACGCATCCACAGCCGAACCATAATTCTAGCTCGCGGATTACAATCCCTGCTTCCACTAATAGCAATCTGATGACTCACAGCCGGTCTCGCAAACCTAGCCCTGCCACCTACCATCAACCTCATCGGTGAACTAATCATTATCATCACATCATTCTCATGATCTAAACTAACCATCCTACTAACAGGACTAAACACGCTGATCACAGCTATTTACTCTCTCTACATATTCATCACCACACAACGAGGAAAACCAACATACCATACCTACAACATCAAACCTTCCCACACACGAGAAAACATTCTAATATCACTTCACATCCTACCACTTCTACTCCTATCTCTGAACCCTAAAATTATCCTAGGACCAACGCTTTGTAAATATAGTTTAACAAAAACACTAGATTGTGAATCTAATAACAGAAGACATAACCTTCTTATTTACCAAGAAAGATGCAAGAACTGCTAATTCATGCCTCCGTGCATAACACACACGGCTTTCTTAACTTTTAAAGGATGGAAGTAATCCATTGGTCTTAGGAACCAAAAAATTGGTGCAACTCCAAATAAAAGTAATTAACATAGTAACCCCTGCAACAGCCCTTACTACTCTAACCATCCTAACCTCACCCGTCTTGTTACCCCTAGCCAACTCCCATAACAATACCTCCTTTCCTAACTTTGTAAAATTATCCGTCTCATCCGCCTTCATAGTCAGCCTATTACCAGCCTTACTATTCACCCACCTAGGCCAAGACTCAATCATCACCAACTGACACTGGGTAACAATACAAACACTAAATCTCTCAACCAGCCTAAAACTAGACTATTTCTCTGTACTATTCGTACCAATCGCCCTATTTGTCACATGATCTATTATAGAATTCTCAATATGATATATGCACTCCGACCCACAGATCAACCGATTCTTCAAATACCTACTCCTCTTCCTCATTACAATAATAATCTTAGTAACCTCAAACAACTTCTTCCAACTATTCATTGGGTGAGAAGGCGTGGGCATCATATCTTTCCTCCTAATTGGATGATGACATGGCCGAACCGACGCCAACACAGCAGCCCTACAGGCCATTCTGTTCAACCGCATCGGAGACATCGGATTTATCCTAGCAATAGTCTGATTTCTACTACACTCCAACTCATGAGAAATCCAACAAATTCTCATTCTCAATTCAAATGATAGCACCCTCCCTCTACTAGGACTCCTGCTAGCAGCCACAGGAAAATCAGCCCAATTCGGCCTACACCCATGACTCCCATCAGCAATAGAAGGACCTACCCCAGTCTCAGCCCTACTTCACTCCAGCACAATAGTTGTAGCAGGAGTATTTCTACTCATCCGATTCTACCCACTCTTAGAAAACAACAAAACAATACAAACCATAACCCTATGCTTAGGCGCTATCACTACACTGTTCACAGCTATCTGTGCTTTAACACAGAACGACATTAAAAAAATTGTAGCATTCTCCACCTCTAGCCAACTTGGACTAATGATAGTAACTATTGGTATCAACCAACCACACTTAGCCTTTCTCCACATCTGCACCCACGCTTTCTTCAAAGCCATGTTATTCATATGCTCAGGCTCTATCATCCACAACCTAAATGACGAGCAAGACATTCGAAAAATAGGTGGCTTATTTAAACCCATACCATTTACCGCCTCATCCCTCATAATCGGCAGCCTAGCCCTCACAGGCACCCCTTTCTTAACCGGATTCTACTCAAAAGACCTCATTATCGAAACCGCTAACACGTCTTATACCAACGCCTGAGCCCTACTTATCACTCTTATTGCCACCTCCCTCACAGCCGTTTACAGCACACGCATTATCTTTTTCGCACTCCTAGGACAACCACGCTTCCCCACATCAATCAACATCAATGAAAACAACCCCCTACTCATCAACTCAGTCAAACGCTTAGCAATTGGCAGCATCATCGCAGGCTACATCATCTCTAATAACATCCCACCTATAACAACCCCTCAAATAACTATACCCACCCACCTTAAACTCACCGCCGTAGCAGTAACAATCCTAGGCTTCTCTTTAGCAATAGAAATTAACCTACTAACCTCCAACCTGAAACTAAAACACTCATATTTGCCCTACCTGTTCTCAAACTCCCTAGGATTCTTCCCTACAATTATCCACCGCCTCATACCCAATTCAAACCTCAAACTCAGCCACGACATACCCACCCTACTTCTAGATCTCAACTGACTAGAAAAATCTATACCCAAAAACCTATCTCAGCTAAACCTGCTAGCCTCTAAAGCCATTTCAAACCAGAAAGGCCTCATTAAACTTTATTTCATCTCTTTCCTAACCTCGATCCTTCTTACTGTAACCCTAATAATCTAATCACCCCGAGTAATCTCGATCACAATAAAGATACTAACAAACAGAGACCACCCCGCCATCACCAAAAACCAGTTTCCATAGCTATATAAAGCACCCGTCCCCGCAGACTGAACACGAAATGGCCCAATCCCTCCCACATCATACATCTCCCAATCCCCTATACCATCAAAATTCATTACCACTTCCACCCCATCACCATACTCCCCCACAAACAAAATTAAAATCACCTCCAACACCGCACCCAACAACAAAGCCCCTCAAATAACCACACTTGAACCTCAAGACTCAGGGTACTCCTCCGTAGCCATCGCCGTAGTATACCCAAACACCACTAACATCCCACCTAAATAAACTAAAAACACCATCAACCCTATAAAAGAACCCCCAAGGCTCATTACAATACCACAACCAACACCCCCACTAATAATTAGACCTAGCCCTCCATAAATGGGGGATGGTTTTGAAGAAAAACCCACAAACCCCAACACAAATAAAACACTTAACAAATATACTATGTACATCATTATTCTTACATGGAATCACACCATGACCAATGACATGAAAAATCACCGTTGTAATTCAACTACAAGAACCTAATGACCAACATTCGTAAGCACCACCCCCTAGCAAAAATAATCAACCACTCCTTCATCGACCTCCCTGCACCATCAAACATCTCATCCTGATGAAACTTCGGATCCCTCTTAGGTCTCTGCCTTGTAATTCAAATCACCACTGGACTATTCCTAGCCATACACTACACATCAGACACTGCCACAGCATTCTCTTCAGTCACCCATATTTGCCGAGACGTAAACTACGGCTGAGTCATCCGCTACCTCCATGCCAACGGAGCATCCATATTCTTCATCTGCCTATTCATACATATTGGCCGAGGACTTTACTACGGATCCTTTACTTTCCTAGAAACCTGAAATATTGGAATCACCCTACTGTTCGCAGTAATAGCCACTGCTTTCATAGGCTACGTACTCCCATGAGGACAAATATCATTCTGAGGCGCAACCGTAATTACAAATCTCCTCTCAGCAATTCCCTACATAGGAACTAGCCTAGTAGAGTGAATCTGAGGGGGATTTTCAGTAGACAAAGCAACCCTCACCCGATTTTTTGCTTTCCACTTTATCCTGCCTTTCATCATCGCAGCCCTAGTCATAATCCACCTCCTTTTCCTCCACGAATCAGGATCGAACAACCCTTCAGGAATTCCATCAGACTCTGACAAAATCCCCTTCCACCCCTATTATACAATTAAAGACCTTCTAGGGGCTATCCTCCTCCTTCTAACCTTATTCTCCCTAGTCCTATTCTCCCCCGACCTTCTAGGAGACCCAGACAACTACACCCCTGCCAACCCCCTAAACACACCGCCCCACATCAAACCCGAATGATACTTCCTATTTGCTTATGCTATCTTACGATCCATCCCAAATAAACTAGGAGGTGTCCTAGCTCTCGCACTCTCCATTCTCATCTTAGCCCTAATCCCATTTCTTCACACAGCCAAACAACGAAGCATAATATTTCGCCCACTAAGTCAATGCTTGTACTGAGTACTAATAGCCGATCTCTTGACTCTCACATGAATTGGAGGCCAGCCCGTAGAAAACCCCTTCATCACTATCGGACAAGTAGCATCCGTCATCTACTTCTCCACTATTCTTATTCTCATACCCCTAACAAACTTACTAGAAAACAAACTCCTCAAATGAAGACACAGTCCTAGTAGTACAATTCAGTACCCTGGTCTTGTAAACCAGAAATGGAAATCACACTTCCCTAAGACAAATCAAGGAAGAGGCACTCACATCCCCACCTTCAGCACCCAAAGCTGAAATTCTAATTAAACTACCCCTTGCAACCACACATTTAACGTCAACCAAATCATTAACAACTGTGGCAGTATTGAAAAACAACCCCTTCTAATAATACAGTTATGTACTTCGTGCATTATGTGCATGTCCCCATCTATTACCCTTACAGCATATGCTTAATTGTACATTATAGTACATCCTATGTATATAGTACATTAATATCTAGTCCCCATGCATATAAGCAGGTACATCTTATTATATACAGTACATAGTACATTATATTCATGATCGTACATAGCACATTCAGTCAAATCATTTCTCGTCCTCATGCGTATCACCACCACTAGTCCGCTCGCTTAACTACCATGCCGCGTGAAACCATCAACCCGCTTGGCAGGGATCCCTCTTCTCGCTCCGGGCCCATTCACCTTGGGGGTGACTAGACTGAAACTATACCTGGCATCTGGTTCTTACCTCAGGGCCATAACAACAAGATCGCCCACTCAATGCTCTTAAATAAGACATCTCGATGGATTAATTCCTAATCAGCCCATGCCCAACATAACTGTACTGTCATGCCTCTGGTATTTTTTAATTTTCGGGTATGCTTGGACTCAACATGGCCTCCCGGCCTGCGCCCAGACCATTTATTGTAGCCGAACCCAACGTGTACCTCCTCCACCCCCATAATAGATCAATAAGGTCATCTAGTCCATGCTAGAAGGACATAAGCTGGAATATCGTGCAGTCAACTAAGTCTTACATAGCTATTTGGATGGTGTTAGTCAGTTTATGCTAGAGGACATGTACACGTACACGCATACACGTACACGCATACACGTACACGCATACACGTACACGCATACACGTACACGCATACACGTACACGCATACACGTACACGCATACACGTACACGCATACACGTACACGCATACACGTACACGCATACACGTACACGCATACACGTACACGCATACACGTACACGCATACACGTACACGCATACACGTACACGCATACACGTACACGCATACACGTACACGCATACACGTACACGCATACACGTACACGCATACACGTACACGCATACACGTACACGCATTAACAAACACATGCCCTGATTATATCCGCAAACCCCCCTTACCCCCCATTACCAATATATACAGCTCATTCTTGCCAAACCCCAAAAACAAGAACTCAACACTATATTATCGGCTCAATCAATCACCTTGCAACTACTTCCTGACCTACTTCCACCCATAACAAATTTTATATTATTAGTACTAGCATAATACTTTTGACTTCTCCCCCCCTATTGAATTTAAAAAATTTAAAAAATTTCCACACCCCCCCCCCCCCCGACAACAAACTAAAACTTACCCGC